TGTAAGAAATTAATCAACATTCGCGATGTATGCATTCCTGTATTAGATCCAAGAGTTCTTTAATGTAGAACCTAAAATAAAGATAATAAGAATGAATCATCTTAAAATCGATTTGAACTAAAATAAAAATCCAAATTTTCTTTTTTTGCGTGATCGTGTTGATATCCTTTTGCTTATCATTAAAAAAAGGAAACGCTCAAATTAGAAATGCTTTTCCTGTTTTCTTCTTCGATAATGAGAGTTTTTGTTAACAAAGTTACATGAAACAGTTCTTATTTCTTTTTATTAATTTACTACAAGAGTTGCTCAAAAAATCTGTTGATTAGAAATCACGGAATTTGTAGATGTAACAGACAATGAGTCGATTTCTTTTTCTACCTCTCTTCCTTTTTTTTTTTCTTAGTTATATCTATATTTATAATGTACTAAATAATGTACTAAATGTAATGATTGAGGAATAAATTGAACTTATTCTTTACAATTCAATTGGTATTTTTTCTTATTTTCGTCCCTATCTTTCACAAAAAATGTAAACTTAGGTAAGTGCTTTATAAATATATGTATAAAAAAACATATTTGATTTAGCTCCTTCATGCCTACTCTAACTAGTTATTTCGGTTTTCTACTAGCAGCTTTAACCATAACCTCAGCTCTATTTATTGGTCTGAGCAAGATACGGCTTATTTGAAATAAATTGAATCAACAATTCAGAATCATAAAAAAATCTTTCTGTAGGATTTCATGTATTTTTTAAGTTCTTTATAGCTCTTTATTTTAATTTTATCGATTTTTCGCGAAATTTTGCAAATTTCGGTTATTGAGATTCATGGACAATTAGGATTAAAATTTAGGGATAGATATTACCTCCCCCCTTTCCTTTCAAAAAAATTGAAATGATTGAAGTACTTCTATTTGGAATCGTCTTAGGTTTGATTCCTATTACTTTGGCTGGATTATTCGTAACTGCATATTTACAATATAGGCGTGGTGATCAGTTGGACCTTTGATTAGTTAACAATTTTTGTTGATTGACCTCCTTTCTTTAATTTAAGCCACAGGAGGTCAATTTTCGATTTTTCTTCCATTATTTAAGTCTAATTAGAATTAATAAGAATGGAATCACGCTCTGTAGGATTTGAACCTACGACATCGGGTTTTGGAGACCCACGTTCTACCGAACTGAACTAAGAGCGCTTTCTTATCACAGACAGTAAAGAACAAAAAAGAAAAGGAATCCTTTTATAACCCAATACTACATCCTGCATGCGTATCACAGATATAGAAGTATCGAATATATAGTTCGAATTGTATATGTGTTATATGTATATATAGTATTATACACTACTATAATATGATATATATATTAATAGTCTTCTATATCATACTATTCTATAGTAGTAGAATAGTATTCTAAAAATGACAGATTATATATGTCCAATTTGAATCGATTTCATCGATCTCAATGAATTCCTCTTTACTTCTCAGAGGAAAAGTAATAGGTAGGGATGACAGGATTTGAACCCGTGACATTTTGTACCCAAAACAAACGCGCTACCAAGCTGCGCTACATCCCTTTTAATTTTAATAAATAGGTTTACAGTGTTATTGTAAAGAATCCTTTTCTTTTTTTCCACATCATTATTTCTCCTATTTAGATACACAATAGATCTTGCCATTTTTTCTTTTTTTTTCATATATGATATAATATAAAAGTCGTTGGATACATATACGCTGTAAAGTCAAAAAGGCTTTTAGGGCAGCAGGAAAGATGCATTACTTTTTTAACTTAAAATAAAGGTAGAAAATCTTATCTACTGGATTGTTGTACATTTTGATTTGCTTTAGGAATTTCATAAGTGGTTTTTCTTTTTAAATACATATGCATCTGATCATCTATTATATATGTATTATTCTTATCTGTTACAATATATAAATAAAGAAAAAAAGAAGGAGGATTTTCAATGCGAGATCTAAAAACATATCTCTCCGTGGCACCGGTACTAAGTACTTTATGGTTCGGATCTTTAGCAGGTCTATTGATAGAAATCAATCGTTTTTTCCCGGATGCGTTAACATTCCCCTTTTTTTCATTCTAGTTATTGACACGGTAAGGGGGTAACGAAGATTAGAGATAGGATCCACTATCTGTGACTAATCCCCCGCCCTTTCTCCCTTTAACCTTATATTCGAAAAGGGAGAAAGAAAAAAGGATTCAACCTCAGCACAGCAAAGCTTGGGCGCAAGCTCGAATTGAAAATTCAATAAAAAAAAAAGAGTGAGAACGGAAATTAAAATGTGGGGCTAGGGCAAAAGTCTCATACACGAGACTTAAATGAAATACTGTGCTGGGATTAGAAATATAATTAGAGGAAAAATTTCGAACTCTAAAGATAAATATTAGTCCTAACAAAAAAATAGAGTTAAAAATCATTAGATTACGTATTCTTTATTATACGGATACTGAATTCTATTTCATATTCAAATTCTTTTATATATATATATTTACGATTCCTCTATTTACTGCAACGAAATTTTTTGAAGTGTATTTCTAGTTAGCAATTTTTTTCTTTCCGCTTTGGGTCGAAAATAAAAGAGTTGCTTGAATAAAAAAGTCACACACAAAAAGGGGGTTCATGGCCAAGGGTAAAGATGTCCGAGTAAGCGTGATTTTGGAATGTACTAGTTGTGTTCGAAAGAATGTTAATAAGGAATCAAGGGGTATTTCCCGATATATTACTCAAAAGAATCGACGTAACACGCCCAGTCGATTGGAATTGAGAAAATTCTGTCCCTATTGTTACAAGCATACAATTCATGGAGAGATCAAGAAATAGATCGAACCGAGAAGGACATATATTATACATATATTTCATTATATGATATGCATAAAAAAATGGATAAGAAAATGTAATAAAAAACATACATATTATTCTATGCAATAGATAAGAATTCTAATATATGGAATTCTATTAGAATTTTTTTAGAATTTTTTTTCATAAAAAAAGAAATAATATTAGAAAATATAGAATAGAAAAAAAGGATTCCGGACTAGAAGCTATATAGAATATAAATGGATAATAATATAAGCGATAAGCGCATATAAATAAACAAAAATAGAAATATCAAATATATAAATAAAGTAAAGATAACATATATAAAAATAGAAAATAAACAAATTCAAATTAAAGAAAAGAAGAAAAAAACCAAATCCTATTTCGAATTCATTTTTTTTAGATCCGACCGAAATAGGATTTTCGGTAGAATATTTTTTATATTATAAGGAATAAATAAACTAAACAAACCATGGATAAATCCAAGCGATCTTTCCTTAAACCTAAGCGGCCTTTTCGTAGGCGCTTGCCCCCGCTCCAATCGGGGGACCGAATTGATTATAGAAACATGAGTTTAATTAGTCGATTTATTAGTGAACAGGGAAAAATTTTATCTAGGCGCGTGAATAGATTGACTCTGAAACAACAACGATTAATTACTATTGCTATAAAACAAGCTCGTATTCTATCTTTGTTACCCTTTCTTAATAACGAGAAACAATTTGAAAGAGCCAAGTCGGCTGTTAGAACTACGGGTTTTCGAGGTTTTCGAACAAAAAAACAATAGGTTTACTTTTTTTATTTTATCGGACTAATTTCTATTCTATCTTCCCTTCCCGGAGTTCCTTCTCCGGGGAACTTTGTTTAAAAAATTTCGGGTGCTTCTTTCCAATCTTCTTTTTTTATGATCTCATTGGAAATACTATAAAGACAATTCCTATTTAATATAGCTATTTGTGCAAGTATTTTACGATTAAGAATCAACTGCCTCTTGTACAGGTCATGTATAAAATGACTATAACTATAGTATATGTCCTTTTCTGTTTCGCGAATTGCTGCGTTTATCCGAGTAATCCACAATCGACGAAAATCTCTCTTTTTCTTATCTCTATCTCGATGAGCCGAAAACAAAGCTCTTATTTTCTGTTGAGTAATAATACGAATAGGTTTTGAATGAGCCCCTCGAAAGCTTGATACAAATAAACGCATTTTTTTTCTCCGTCTCCGAGCTATATATCCTCGTCTAACTCTGGTCATTGAATAAATGAAACTTTGCTAAATAACTAATTGATTTTCTTTCTCTTTGAGTTATTTCTTCTTTCCTCACTGGTAATAACAAAACGGATTTTTCCAATGTATAAAAAGAATTCCAATGGCTTTTGCTACTATAACCTTCCCGACCACGATTTTTTCTTTTTTTCGAGGCATTTCGCCTCAACTCCAAATGAAATAAGAAATTGGATTGATACTACAAAAAGAAAAGCGTAGTAAATCTAGATGAATAAAGAAATAGTGGGTTCCTTCGTTTCTATGGTTACTTCTTAAACGGTGAGGTCCTCTCTATACACCGGAGCCCTTTACTTCGTTTAGTCAACGTTATTGGTAACTTGTACAATTCAAAATCTTTGGCTCTACCCATGAATTATCCAGTAATAGGTCTTTCACAACGAGATCCGCCTATACAGTAACGGTATTTAGTTTTGAAGGTTAGCTGGATAGCTGACCCTGTTAGTCCGTTTTGCAAAAATGGGCGCATAATCTTTTTTCTTTAAAAATAGTACTTTCCCGCTTAATGTATAGCATTTGCTACCAATGGGAACTTGCTTCTCATTTTAAATCGAGCTAATTAGGGTTACACCAAGGGAAACCATAAATTTCAAACGCAATAGATGGATATGGTAGATCTTTTTTTTTCGATAGTGACCAGAGTTCTTCCATTTTATCCTATTCACAGGTAATGATCATTGATACTGGAAATTTTTTTCTGTTGTTAGCCCAGCTCATAATTTGAACGAGTCGCACATACACCCTAGTACATGTTCCTCGGCGCTGAGGACATCCCCGAAGAGCGGGGGATTTCGTGACGTTTCTGATTGGCTGTCTTGTGTTTCTAATAAGCTGTTTAATAGTTGGCATGCTGAATCATTTACATAAGGGACTGGTTTAGATCAATCCTAACCTGATGAGTATGAATTATTTCTAGTTATATAGAATATTACCCAGTAAAGTCAAAAGATAAAATATCAATTTGCGAATTTGACTACTTCGGCTCTTTCCATTGGTCCTTCTTTACTATTTCTACTCCTTCATGCGCTATAAGATCAATAATTCCGTGAGCTTGGGCTTCTCTTGCTGACATAAAAACATCCCTTTCCAGGTCTTCGGTTAGAACCCACAAAGGTTGGCCTGTTCTTTGTGCATAAACCTTTGTGAGTGTTTCTCGCAAAGTCAATAGTTCTTCCGCTTCCATCATACATTCGCCCGTTGATCCCTCATGAAAAGAACTAGCAGGTTGATGCATCATTACCCTGATGATATAACAAAAAGAATGTTCCTCCATCTCGCCTGATGAGGCGAAGACAAAAGATAGGGAATAACAATAAACTTGAACAACCGTACGTGCATCTTTTGCGCATTGCATACGGCTCGACAATGGAATTTACTTTTCTCTTCCATCGAATAAAAATAGAATCGATCAGATCCAGATCAGTAAATCATCCAATTACCACCCTTCTTTTCGTGAGTTCAAAATACTATGATGGCTCCGTTGCTTTATATATTCATTTCGTTCATTTCGTCTGTAATTCAGCAATCCCAAAGTTTCTTTTTGATCCGAAATAAGAAATTTTTTTTATTTTCGTACTCTCATAAATATTGTTAGGTTAGGATTAAGAGTCTTTTGGTATAAAAATAAAAAAGTTTGTGACGCTGAAACGGACTCCGGATAAATCAAAAATCGGGAATACCCTTTATCTCATACTCCTCTCTCGATACATAATCTAATTTTTGAAAAAAAAAAAACTAACCAAATTTTGCATATCGAATTCAAAGTGCCATGCTATTTTTACTATTTTTACTTAACACTACTCATAATATATCTTGATATTTCTTGTGGTGAAGGCATAGTCTTTTTTTCTCAAATAAAAAACTCATTGGCGCCAAAGCCAAGCGTGAGGGAATGCAAAACGTTTGGTAATTTCTCCTCCGACCAGGATAAAAGATCCCATTGAAGCGGCTACTCCCATGCATATTGTATATACATCTGGTAGCACAAGTTGCATAGCATCAAAAATAGCTATTCCGGGTAATACCCATCCGCCAGGACAATTTATAAACAAATACAAATCCTGGGTCTGATCCTCTATACTGAGATATATGATAAGACCAACAAGATAATTCGAGGTCTCGGTCGTAATCTCTTGGGTTAAAAAAAGTAATCTTGCTCGATAAAGTCGGTTGATTAGGGTAAAATTGTATCCCTTAGGAACCGTACATGCACCTTTTGATGCATACGGTTCAAAAAAAATGTGAAAAAGAAAAAAATCAATGTGTAGATTACTGCCCTCTTTTTTTTATACCAGTTCTTTCTAACTTCTAATGAGGGGGGTTGTCTTCTATTTTTCAATAAATATGAGTTTTTCCTCGTTTCCTTATTTCTACTAGAAATAAAAAAGAAATATATAAAAATAGATAACTAGAAATTAGAAAAAAATAGAAATTCTATTTTATATAGAATAAAGTATATAATAAAGAAAGAAAAAAAGATAATGATAATTAAGATTAATATAGTAAATCACAGTAAAAAGATAATATAGAAGACTCCATATCGAGATACAAAATAGAACAAGGGAATCATACACAGAATATAAAATTACATATCATATAAAGTAAAATTTAATATATAACAATATGCAAATTTCAAAAAAAATCATAAAAAAAGGATAGTATGTATAAAGAAATAGTATTTGTATAGGTATAATTTTTGGAACTAACTGTTCGTTGATTTATTGTTTCATCGAGATCGGATGCAAACCGCGATGTAATTTTCTTGTTCTTGAAGGGGCCTCTTTAATTCTTTTAGGTTTATGCTCTACTCCGGGTAAAAATCTGCTCGATTTATTTTGCACATATAGGTCAAATGCGTCTAATACCGCTTATTTTTGTTTTTCTAAGATTTCGTTTTTTTTTTTCATTTAGTTCATGCCTTTGCCAAAAAAAATAGGATATTCGACATATTGAATTCATCTAGTCTATAGGAAAAATTTTTCATACAAGCAATAATTATCGATATATTACCAATTGGGATTTGTTTAAACGGAGCCTGGATACTTCATGTCATTTTATTGGTTCAACCAAGCCAACCATAAATTATTCTAATTGATACTATTAGTCTGAATCCCCCTACAAATGGATCTAGTTGGACTTCGCGCTCCAAATTTTTGACGATTCAACCAATCTTTCTTGGGCGAAGGGAAGGATATCTCGATCGGGGAAGAGAACGGGGAAATCCCACATGACCCAATATATCTGACAAGTCGCACTATATGTCAACCCAAGTTGCATCTTCATCTCCCGGAATTCGAAAGGGTACTTTTGGAACACCAATAGGCATTAACTGAAAGAAAAAAGAATTAAATACTATATTTCACTTTGATATGGAAACGTAATAATGGGGCTATTCTCTTCATAATATCAACAATAAGGGTTGATATTCTTTATCATATATTCTGTCTAGAATACATTAGAAACATTAGAAAAGGTCATAAAAGCCGATAGAATGACTCAAGGAAAATTCTTACGACTAGAGCCTTCCAATGATGAACAAATATGGCGGCATTTGCTCATAGAAAAAGGTATCAACCCCCATTGCATATTGGTACTTATCGGGTATAAAATAGATCTGTTTCTCTTTGTTCCTACAAACATAATTGTTCCATTATTACCAATAGAATAGAACAAATATTAACCCTTGCTCCGAGATAATCCACTGAACAGAACAGGGGTCCATTGATAGTCATAGTCTTTTCCAATGCAATAAAGTTACATAGTGTCTATTTTGATTTGAGAAAGGGGTATTTCCATGGGTTTGCCTTGGTATCGTGTTCATACCGTTGTATTGAATGATCCTGGTCGGTTGATTTCTGTCCATATAATGCATACGGCCCTGGTTGCTGGTTGGGCCGGTTCGATGGCTCTATATGAATTAGCAGTTTTTGATCCCTCTGATCCCGTTCTTGATCCAATGTGGAGACAGGGTATGTTCGTTATACCCTTTATGACTCGTTTAGGAATAACCAATTCTTGGGGCGGTTGGAGTATTACAGGGGGGGCGGTAACGGATCCCGGTATTTGGAGTTATGAAGGTGTGGCCGGGGCACATATTGGGTTTTCTGGCTTGTGCTTTTTGGCAGCTATTTGGCATTGGGTATATTGGGATCTAGAAATTTTTTCTGATGAACGTACCGGAAAACCTTCATTAGATTTGCCTAAGATTTTTGGAATTCATTTATTTCTTTCCGGGGTGGCTTGTTTTGGTTTTGGCGCATTTCATGTAACAGGCTTGTATGGTCCTGGAATATGGGTGTCTGATCCTTATGGACTAACTGGAAAAGTCCAGTCAGTAAATCCCGCATGGGGCGTAGAAGGTTTTGATCCTTTTGTTCCAGGGGGGATAGCCTCTCATCATATTGCAGCAGGGACATTGGGCATATTAGCGGGATTATTCCATCTTAGTGTCCGCCCGCCCCAACGTCTATACAAAGGATTACGTATGGGTAATATTGAAACCGTACTTTCCAGCAGTATCGCTGCTGTCTTTTTTGCAGCTTTTGTAGTTGCCGGAACTATGTGGTATGGTTCAGCAACTACTCCGATCGAATTATTCGGTCCCACTCGTTATCAATGGGATCAGGGATACTTTCAGCAAGAAATATATCGAAGAATTAGCGCTGGGCTGGCCGAAAATCAAAGTTTATCAGAAGCTTGGTCGAAAATTCCTGAGAAATTAGCCTTTTATGATTACATTGGAAATAATCCGGCAAAGGGAGGATTATTCAGGGCAGGTTCAATGGACAATGGGGATGGAATAGCTGTTGGATGGTTAGGCCACCCAATATTTAGAGATAAAGAAGGACGTGAGCTATTTGTACGTCGTATGCCTACTTTTTTTGAAACATTTCCAGTCGTTTTGATAGACGGAGATGGAATTGTTAGAGCCGATGTTCCTTTTAGAAGAGCAGAATCGAAATATAGCGTCGAACAAGTAGGTGTAACTGTTGAGTTCTATGGTGGCGAACTCAATGGAGTCAGTTATAGTGATCCTGCTACTGTGAAAAAATATGCTAGACGTGCTCAATTGGGTGAAATTTTTGAATTAGATCGTGCTACTTTGAAATCGGATGGTGTTTTTCGTAGTAGTCCAAGGGGTTGGTTTACTTTTGGACATGCTTCCTTTGCGCTGCTCTTCTTCTTCGGACATATTTGGCATGGGGCTAGAACCTTGTTCAGAGATGTTTTTGCTGGTATTGATCCAGATTTAGATTCTCAAGTAGAATTTGGAACATTCCAAAAACTAGGAGATCCAACTACAAGAAGACAAGCAGTCTGATACATTAAATCAAGATTTCTCTGATCCCTAATGTCAAATCAAATCACAAAAAGAGAGACGAAAAATATGAAAGCAATAATCATTTGACTCTTTCTTTATCAGGGAAATAATCCCCAATAAACAGGTATGGAAGCTATAATTGTAAACCACAATCGAATCTATGGAAGCATTGGTTTATACATTTCTATTAGTCTCGACTCTAGGGATAATTTTTTTCGCTATATTTTTTCGAGAACCGCCTAAAGTTCCAACTAAGAAATGATTTTTCATTATCTCCGTTGAAGTAATGAGCCTCCCAATATGCATTCAATATTGGGAGGCTCATTACTTCAACTAGTCCCCGTGTTCCTCGAACGGATCTCTTAGTTGTTGAGAGGGTTGCCCAAAAGCGGTATATAGGGCATACCCGGTAAAACTTACAAGTAAACCAGATAGAAAGATGGCGACTAGGGTTGCTGTTTCCATTCTTAGATGAATTCAAGACCGCAATGGATCTCTGATAAGATCCTTTATTTACAGGGGAATGGTATACAAAGTCAACAGATCTCAATAAATACAATCGGATTTATGGCTACACAAACCGTTGATAGTAGTTCTAGATCTCGTCCAAGACAAACTACGGTAGGGGCTTTATTGAAACCGTTGAATTCGGAATATGGTAAAGTAGCTCCTGGGTGGGGAACTACTCCTTTGATGGGTATCGCAATGGCTTTATTTGCAGTATTCTTATCTATTATTTTAGAGATTTATAATTCTTCCGTTTTACTGGATGGAATTTTAATGAATTAAATCCACAAGAACTAGTAAGTTCGAGTTTTTCAATACAAAGTTAAATTTCAAGTTTCTGATTTATAACACCCTTGGTAGTTCGATCGCGGAATTTCTTTCTGTATTTCCGGAATATGAGTGTGTGACTTGTTATAATTGATCCTATTGATAATACAGAGAATGGTTCTGTCATCTTATCTTTATCAAGGCGGTTCTACCTCGTCGGATACTCATCCTAGTATCTGGAGCACGGAATATTATGAAATAGATACAGAATTGAACTATGATTCATACTGAATATTCAGACCTTGTGACCGGATTCTAACTACAAAATTTTCAACGAATTAGATTATAAATTGAAAGATTTTTCTTTCTGTTTATGCTTAGTTTGACTAATAAGGTAAATTCTTTCGTATTTTGAGTCATTATACCTAATTGATTGAATAAGTGATGATCCGATAGTTCTTACTCAGGGAATCTTTGGGCTTGGGGTTTTTATTGAATCATCGTGGTTCTAGTATGAATCTGGGGTTTCAATTAATTTATAGGGTCTTAACAAGAGAAATTCCTATCAATGAGAAAAAACAATAGTCAAAGCCGGATTACACACAACTAACAAATCAAAGAACAAATAGGGAAAGAGAAGATTCAAGAGGCCTGTAGTAATAATAAAGAAAAAAAGGAAGAGCCGACTTGATATTTTGGCATTATCACCACAAAGAAGAACTTTCGTTTTTTTAATGCTTCGTATCTGAACTTCCGAGAAGATTAGATGAAATCGGAAGATCTATTCCATATGCGCTGGGAGCAGTATTTGTGTGTTTCTGCTTGAGCTGTACGAGATCAAATTCTCATATACGGTTCTCAGAGGGGGAGTCCCCCCGGTTTACCTATCTCAATAAAGTCTACGATTGGTTCGAAGAACGTCTCGAGATTCAGGCGATTGCAGATGATATAACTAGTAAATATGTTCCTCCTCATGTCAACATATTTTATTGTCTAGGCGGAATTACCCTTACTTGTTTTTTAGTACAAGTAGCTACGGGGTTTGCTATGACTTTTTATTATCGTCCAACTGTTACTGACGCGTTTGCTTCTGTTCAATACATAATGACTGAAGCAAATTTTGGTTGGTTAATCCGATCAGTTCATCGGTGGTCGGCAAGCATGATGGTTCTAATGATGATACTGCATGTATTTCGTGTGTATCTCACCGGTGGATTTAAAAAACCTCGAGAATTGACTTGGGTTACAGGTGTAGTTCTGGCTGTATTGACCGCGTCTTTTGGTGTGACCGGTTATTCCTTACCTTGGGATCAAATTGGTTATTGGGCGGTCAAAATTGTAACAGGGGTTCCTGAAGCTATTCCTATAGTAGGATCGCCTTTGGTAGAGTTATTACGCGGAAGTACTAGTGTGGGACAATCCACTTTGACTCGTTTTTATAGTTTACACACTTTTGTATTGCCTCTCCTTACTGCTGTATTTATGTTAATGCACTTCTTAATGATACGTAAACAGGGTATTTCGGGTCCCTTATAGAGAAGATAGATCATAGATCTTTGTAATCAACCATTTACACTTGGGGAAGGAACAATAGTATTTCATTGCTACAAATGTGTCTTATTAATATGAATAAGACATGTTTTTGGACATTCTCTTTCCTTCAACCCCACAATATTGTAATATTGTATTCTGTTATTTAACAGAACACGACGAGTTGAAGGGAATTCTTCGAAAGGAAAATGGATTATGGGAGTGTGTGACTTGAACTATTGATTAGGCCGTGCAGATATATGCCCCTTTCTGCCACATTGAAATTCACAAACCAATGTGTCTTTGTTCTAACCACCGTATAAGCTATATACAGACGATAGGCTGGTTCGCTTGAATAGAATTCTTTCTATGATCAGCCCCGAATCATGTCATGCATGAACAGGCTCCGTAAGATCCAGTCGAATCAATGATTTGGCAGAATCCAGATTGCATTTTATTTATTTCGTAATTAAATTAATGTTTTGTTTTAATAGTATGGAAATGCATTCATTTCCTCTGCATCGACGCGACCTATAAGACTATCGGAGTGAAACAAGGCATCTAAAGAAGACTAGAGGCTATATGTTAGTTAGTAACAAGTAAACCCTTTGCTTTGTATGTAAAAAGTTTCACAGTTTTTTGAGAGAAACATCAATCGCAAAGTCGAAGACGACCCAGAAAGCATTTGAGCATGATCAACTTTGTAAGCCTACTTGGGGATTGAGCATTTATCTGTAAGAACGGAATTCCTTCAGAGA